TTCTATTAAGCCACAAAAAAATAAGCCACAAAAAAATCTAGGTAAATCCATAAACTCGATCGATTTCTTGCTTATTTAGAATATTTAAATCCTGAGCTGTCCTATGACTCATATGTCAGTCAGAATCTTTTAACGAACCAAACCAAAATAACAAAAAATTTCCTATTTTTTCCTACTATTAAATAGAATATGAAATAATGGTATACTTCAATTCAAAATCCTTTTCTTCCATTCCTTCATTATTGTATTAACAAAATAACAAAACAATATTGATTGGATTTTGAAGTCAAGAAAAGATATTTCAAAATCGTTTTTTTATATGTAGTAGAAAGGAATAACAATTTATTTATATGAAATAAATATCGAGTAAATCGAGTAACAAGAATATTAACTCGTAAATATTCGCAAATTCTTGCTTTACTGTGGTCTAAGTAAATCAAAAGAATCCGCTTGTGCTTATAGAATCTCACTTCTTATCTATCGAATTTATATATCAGAATAGCTGATATAGTCATTATTCAATGAGTCAGGTCCACTTACTTTTTATTTTTTTTGAAGATAGCTTATTTTATAAGATTTTTAAGATAGTTTAATTTTTGAAGAAGAATGTAGAAAGAAATAATAACACTTTTTTGGTTTGCAAATAAATAATTGAATATTTTGAATATTTTAGAATATATCGGTTGCACCTTCTAGAAGACCCAATTTCAATAATGAAACATGAAGAGGGTTATATCTGGCAGATTACTCATAATTAGTCATTATGATAACGACTATCCCCTTTTTGAAATATAATTAAAAAACTGTAAAAAATTCAAATTCATTATATGACTTATTTCTTCTAAAAAAAAAAAGAGTTTGCTTGAAAAACAAGGTATAAAACTTGAGTTTAGTGGAAAAGGTCCTTCCTTGGATTTGAACTGATGACTTTCGGTTTCAAAAACGCTTTTCTACCATACGAAAAGGCTAGTATGATTTCAGAGAATGAGAACTGGGGTTATTGTCTATGTCGATTGTTAACCTATCTCTAGCTGGTAAGTCGGAGAGAAGGTGGTTTACCCTGCGGTAGATGTTACTTTATCGATCAGATTTTTCAAATTTCCTATGAATTCTTATTAGTGCTAAGGAAAAAACCTTTTTCTAAAAAATATTATTTGTTTTTCAATACAAAAAAAATATAATTCAATGTTTACTGCTGAAAAGGATGTAATCTTATGAAATTAGTAGCAGAAAGAGCCCTTTATTAGATTTGAACTGATGATTTACACCTTACTATGGCGTTCTACTACTGAGTTAAAAGGGCATAGAAATTCAATTAATGAATTAGCCATTTTCATTTTTCATTAGAAGAGGTTTGTATATAAGGTTCCCAAAATATATTTGTTATTTTAACATATATATTATTATTATTATTATATATAAATTATAAATATATTTATAAAATATATTTATCTATATAAATAGAATTATAGTAAATTTTTAAGACTTGCACAAAATGTATACTCTTATAGTGAACAATATATGCCTATAAGGCATAAGAATTTATTCAGAAACAATCAATTTTTTTATAGCAAAATAGGGTAAATTTTGAATTTCTTATTCTTGTTTATTTTATTTTTTTTTTTTTTTATGAAATATATAATGAATTGGTTCAAGTACGAACATCCCACTAAATTACTTAATTATCATGAATCATAAGAATATTCACTTGATTGAAAGATGTACTAATTCCACATTGATATCAATTCAAGATATTTTATTAAATTGGATGATGAAGAATTTTATACTAGTAACGGAAAAACCGAATCTTTATGAAATAGAATAAAGTAATAAATATATTTGATCTGAACATCAAAAGAAGCAACGAGTTCCGATTTAATTCAATTAAAATTGAAGTACAAAGAAATTGTACTCTTCTAGCAAATCCATTAAATAACTACTTGAATTAAAAGAATCCTTCAACCTATCTCTTTTCATTAGATTTTTTTCGTTATAATTTAGCATAGGATAATTTATGAATGAACTATCCAATTAAAAAATTCTACCTAATCCTAACATAAAAATAGGAAATACTTTTTGGATCAAATCATAAAAAAAGAAAATAAAAAATGGGATCAAAAATATGATCAAAAATATGATGACAGAAATAATCAAAATATAAAGAAAAGTAATAGAAAAGTCAGTCTATTGACAGTAAAAAAATACATATTATAATTTGAGTACTGACTGATGACGACGTGCGGGCAGATTCGCCCTCATCGTCTAGTGGTTAGGACATCTCTCTTTCAAGGAGGCAGCGGGGATTCGATTTCCCCTGGGGGTAAAATAAAAAGTTGATATTAATTTTTCAATAAACCTAAGATTCATTCTCCCAGGTTTACTAAGAAACCTGGGATTAAATCTTCCTTAAACCTAGAATTAATCCTTCCACCCAGGGTCGATGCCCGAGCGGTTAATGGGGACGGACTGTAAATTCGTTGACGATATGTCTACGCTGGTTCAAATCCAGCTCGGCCCAAAAAAGTTACTTTATGAATGCATATGTTATATATGAATGATATAATAGAATTGCTTGAAATATTTGAAATTTATTTTTTTTGAAATAAAAGGTCAAACCATTCATTAAATTAATGGGAAGACTTCATGTATTTATATGCATATAAAATATGAATTCTCATTAATTTTTATTTATAAGTTCTAATAATTTCGATTCATGAAAGTTTTTAAAGTTTCAATCAATAAAGTATTACTCAAATTTCATAAAATCTCATGAAAAAAAAAGTCTATTCTTTTTACAGATAAAAAATCTGTTATTGAGTAAAACAATAACAGATTACTAGTAATCTGTATCACTCTCACTATAGTCTATATCCATATGTGAATATGTTTTGAACATTTGTACAGCTGAATGGGATGATACTCATATTACCCTTATGAATATGTATACCATACACATTGCTTCGCTGGGATTGTAGTTCAATTGGTCAGAGCACCGCCCTGTCAAGGCGGAAGCTGCGGGTTCGAGTCCCGTCAGTCCCGAACTAGAATCCGAAATATTCATCCATTTTTCTTTCCTTTTTCCACGAAAAAGGGAGGCAGAAAACAAGCAAGATCTAAATTCTCATAATTAATGAAATGATTTATTATTGGATTGAATATCTCTTTTGTTTTCGTTTTGCATTTATTACCCAGACAAATATTGATCAGAAATCTCATTTTTTTGACTACTCTCTTTTGATAAGAGAGAGATTTCTAATATATAGATTCTACGAATCAATAGTATTCATTTATACACCATCGACCCTCGTCGTACTTTTGTTCTTGATCAATGAAATGATAGTATTTTATATAATATATAAAAGTTTTCTTTTTTTTTTTTTCTAAAAATTTGAGAAAAATAAAAAGTTTTATTCTTTGTATTTTTTAATCAAAAAATAAACTTTGTATAATTACCTTAATAAAAAAAGTACTTTTCATATTAAACTACATCTCTTTAAACTACATCTCTTTAAACTACATCTCTTTTAGTCCCGATTTTTTTGTATTGATTGTATATGCTTAATATTCTCATTCAAATACAAATAATAGACTTAATTTGAAATTTATAGATTTCATTCCAAATCTGAAAAAGGAGAGACTTACTAAAATAAAAGAGAAGACCAAGAATTCAACCTTTTCTGTTAATTTCTTGGAATATTTGATTTTTTTATCTCTTCTTTTTCCCATCGTACTTCTAGTCTTTATTTGGATATGTGTGTGACTGACCTATATCATATAAAAATCCTTAATCGCATTTAATTGAAAATTATAAGAAATTGAAAAGTATAAAAAAAGTAAGGATAATCTTATTAAGATAAACAAGACAAACAGTAGGCTATAAGACAAAAAAAGTAGAAAAGGACTAATCCAATAAAAAAATCCCATTTTAAAATTAATATGGGTCCTATACTATATAAATTATCAACAATGAATCGATTTGATAGATCAGATATCCCTTATTTAAAATAAGGATCCGATTCAAAATTATCAGGATGCAAGCAACCCATCCTATTGGATTTCATTTATTTTTAGTAGTTTAATATCTCCTTTCTATGGGATTATATCCCGAGTTATTGCAAAAACAAAAAAAAGGAAAAATGAGATTATGGAAGTCAATATTCTCGCATTTATTGCTACTGCACTGTTCATTCTAGTTCCTACTGCTTTTTTACTTATTATCTACGTAAAAACAGTCAGTCAAAATGATTAATTTGACTCAAACTTGAATTGGAAATTCTTATCAATTCAATCATTAAATAAATAAAAGAAAGGGATTAAAAAAAAGAGAATCCTAAGTCTTAAGTAAAACGAATGATCAAATTCGAATTATCTACTGCGATAGAAAGAAGTATATTCTATTGCAGTAGAGAGTTTTTTCTATTGGTTATAGACTATCTTGTTAAAGAGAGACAAGCTATTATTGAAAAAAGCTTAGATAAGATGATTGATGTAAAAGGATAAAAGAAACAATTGATATAATTCGATTACTCGATTGATTTATCAAAAAATTCTCCTAATTCAAATTAAAGTCCACTCCTTCCCCATACTACAAGAGAAAGTGAAAATGTAAAGACTACCATTAAAGCAGCCCAAGCAAAATTTACTAAATCCATGTGATTTGTGTCTCCTATATTATATGAAGTAATTATTCCATTATTGGTCAATAATCATAGTCTAATTAATAGTGGAGAGTCAAAATAGGATTCGAATTTATAAGGCTATTGATAAACCAATAAAAAAATAGAAAGTGCTTAATACTATAATACTAGATAGAATTAAGCCTTAAGAACAAATCTTACATACAAACTCTTTTCTTTTTTTATGAAAAAAAAGATATTCAAATGTATTAACAAGATACATAATTATCCATTATTGTATATCTCAAATATTTTGTATTTAAGATAAGCTTACTGTCTCTCTTTCTTTGAGAGAAAAAAAAAGGAACTGTCACTACAATTCTTAAATCCATTCCTTTATTTTTTTGAATTTCACTAGACAAGTTTTCTATTTTCTGGAACTAGGAATTCGAAAAATAAAGTATCAAGAAATTCTTTGTAGTTATACAGGACAAGAATTTTATTAGTAATTAGTAGGATATAGAAAAAAATTGAAAGTATCTTGTTGAAAAGGCGACACCCAGATTTGAACTGGGGATAAAGGATTTGCAGTCCCCTGCCTTACCGCTTGGCCATGCCGCCAAATCCAATCCAAAATCGATAAAAATAATTAAATTCTTTTTTTTTTTTTTTTGCTTATTTTTATTCCAAAAAAAGGGCGAGTATTTCTGGTTTTTATTGGATTCATTCAATTGAAATCATTTCCTTTGATGAATTCTATTTTCAAAACATATACATACTCTTTCAATTAAGAATTTCTTCTCTTTATCTATTGAAGAATTCTTCAATAGATAATAAAAGTATTTACGGTGATAGATTCCAAAATTTAGGTCAAATTGGAACCCTTAGCTATAATTTTTTGGAATTATAGTTATTCTTGTCTTGATTTCCTTTTGGATTTTTTTATCTTTCTTAAAGCAACAAAAAGTAACGAAGGATTCTTCAATTTCAATTGAAATGAATACCTTCTATTTTGTTTCATTTCCTTAATGGGATAAACAAAATCAAATTGATTTATGACTAATTTGTATTAATTACTTAAGTCAAATCTTTTTCAATTAGGAATTATAATCAATTTTGAATTTATATGTAAACCTCAGAACAGAAAAAATTAGATAGATTCTAAGTCATTTTCTTTCTTATGTATAATATTCCTAGCTAAAGCAAATTTTTCTTTTATTTTGCACTGCATTGAAAGTATTGAATATAAAAGAAATTATGAAGGTTCTATCATCTTCCATTAAAGCATATATATAATGTGTTATTTGAGTAGAAGCAAGTCAAGATCTATATTGACAATTAGTAGGTTTACAAATCCATGCTCAAGTACTTATCACTTCTTGGACTGTAATTAAATACTAATTTATCCAATTCTAGGATATTAGTAATAATAGTAAAATACTCCTATTACAAAACAAAAAGATTTTCTGAATTTTTTTGAACATAAAGTGTATTAAATCAAACTTTCCAGATTGCTTGACTATTCTATCTTTTTCTCATTCATTTCATAAAATCTAGATTCAATCATAAATTTTTAGCACCCATTCAGATCATGCTTAAAGAGTAGATTTACATAAAAAAAAAGGGGGGGTAAGATGCATTTTATCTATATTTTATATAGATAAAAATTCCATAATTGGAAGAAAGTAGCAAAATTTTTTACGAGAATATCTTATCAATACATTTCCATTCCATTTTCTTACGTTTTTTTTCATAGGTTTTTCTTCATTATTCCATTTCATCTCAATTTATTTATATTATATGTCAAAAATCGATATATGGAGTTCACTAAAATTTCATGTGATTTAGCAAACAGAGTAGGAATTCCATCATTACTTGATTGTTCTATAGAAAGGGAGTCTAAGCAACTAATGGGATTTTTTTCGATAATAATAGTAAGCATCAGATATAAGATGATTTGGAATGGAAATGGGGGAATGTCCACAATACCTGGGTTTAATCAGATACAATTTGAGAGCTTTTGCAGATTTATTACTAAAGGCTTGAGGGAAGAATTTGAGAAGTTTCCAAAAGAAAAAATCGAAGATATAAATCAAAATATAGAATTTCTATTATTTGTGGAAAGATATCAATTGGTAGAACCCTTGATAAAAGAAAGAGATGCTATTTATGAATCACTTACATATTCTGTAAGATTATATGTACCCGCGGGATTAACTCGAAAAACTAGTATAAAAATGCAGGAACAAACCGTTTTTATAGGAAACATTCCTATAATGACTTCCTTAGGAACTTTTCTAATAAATGGAATATATAGGACTGTAATAAATCAAATATTGCAAAGCCCTGGTATTTACTATCGTTCAGAATTGGACCATAAGGGAGTTACTGTTTATACCGGCACCATAATATCAGATTTTGGAGGAAGATTCAAGTTAGAAATGGATAGAAAAGCAAGGATATGGGCACGTGTGAGTAGGAAACAAAAGATATCTATTCTAATTCTATTATCAGCTATGGGTTCGAATCTGAAAGAAATTCTCGAGAATGTTTGTTACCCTGAGATTTTTTTGTCTTTCCTGAATCATAACAATGATAACGCACTCTTTTTTCACATTAGTTCAAGAGAAAATGCTATTTTGGAGTTTTATAAAAAGTTACGTTCTATAGAAGAGGACGATATGGTATTTTCAGAATCCTTATATGAGGAGTTACAAAATAAATTCGTTAAACCAAAATGCGAATTAGGAAGGATTGGTCGACGAAATATGAACCGGAGACTCCATCTTAATATACCTCAGGACAACGTATTTTTGTTACCACGGGATATATTGGCTGCTGCTGATCATTTGATTGGAATGAAATTGGAAATGGGTACACTTGATGATATGAATCACTTGAAGAATAAACGTATTCGTTCTGTAGGAGATCTCTTACAGGATCAATTCAGATTGGGTCTCTCTCGTTTAGAAAATGCGATTCGGAATACTATACGTGTAGCAATCTCTCATAATAAATGGATAAAAAGTCCTCAGAATTTGGTAATTTCAACTTCATTAACAACTACTTATGAATCGTTTTTTGGCCTCCACCCCTTATCACAAGTTTCAGATCAAACAAATCCGTTAGCACAAGTAGCTCATGGGCGAAAATGGAGTTTTTTGGGTCCTAGAGGACTAACAAGTCAGACTGCTAGTTTTCGGATACGAGATATCCATCCTAGCTACTATGGACGTATTTGTCCAATTGATACATCCGAAGGTATTAATGTTGGACTTATTGGATCCTTAGCTATTTATGCACGGATTGGTCGTTGGGAATCTATAGAAAGTCCCTTTTATAAAATATCTGAGAAAAAAGAAGGACAGATGGTTTATTTATCACCAACTCGAGATGAATATTCTATGATAGCAGCAGGAAATTCTTTGTCCTTGAATCGGGGTATTCAAGAAGAAGAGGTTGTTCCCGCTCGATACCGTCAAGAATTCCTTACTATTGCGTGGGAACAGATTCATCTTAGAAGCATTTTTCCCTTCCACTATTTTTCGATTGGAGCTTCTCTTATTCCTTTTATCGAGCATAATGACGCGAATCGAGCCTTAATGAGTTCGAATATGCAGCGCCAAGCAGTTCCGCTTTGTCAATCGGAGAAGTGTATTGTTGGAACTGGTCTAGAAGGCCAAACGGCTGTAGATTCGGGGTTTTCAGTTATAGCTGAATATCAGGGAAAGGTCTTTTATACTGATAGTCACAAGATCTCCTTTTCAAGGAATGGGAATACTGAAAGTATTTCATTAGTTAAGTATCAAGGTTCCAACAAAAAAACTTTTATACATCAAAAATCCCGAGTTCAGGGAGGTCAATGCGTCAAAAAAGGTCAAATTTTAGCGGATGGTGCCGCTACAGTTGGTGGAGAACTCGCTTTAGGAAAAAATATATTAGTAGCTTATATGCCGTGGGAGGGTTATAATTCTGAAGATGCGGTACTAATTAGCGAACGCTTGATATATGAAGATATTTTGACTTCTTTTTATATTCGTAAATATGAGATTAAAACTTATATGACAAATCAAGGCGCTGAAAGAATCACTAAGGGAATACCCCATCTCGAGACTTATTTTCTCCGTAATTTGGATAGGAATGGGATTGTGATGCTGGGATCTTGGGTGGAAACAGGTGATATTTTAGTAGGTAAATTAACGCCAACAGAGGATGAATCGTTCCCAGAGGACAGATTTTTAGGGGCTATGCTTGGCACAGAATTATCTTCTACAGAAGAAACTTCTTTAAGACTACCTATAGGAGGAAGAGGTCTTGTTATTGATGTAAAATGGATTGAGAAGGACAGTTCCAGTGATATTTTAGAAATGGTTTCTGTATATGTTTTACAGAAACGTCAAATCAAAGTAGGTGATAAAGTAGCTGGAAGACATGGGAATAAAGGTATCATTTCCAAGATTTTGCCTAGACAAGATATGCCCTATTTGCAAGATGGAACACCTGTTGATATGGTCTTCAATCCTTTGGGAGTACCTTCACGAATGAATGTGGGCCAGATATTTGAATGCTCACTTGGATTAGCAGGGGATCTCCTAAAGAGACATTATCGAATAGCACCCTTTGATGAAAGATATGAGCAAGAGGCTTCGAGAAAACTAGTGTTTTCTGAATTATATGAAGCCAGTAAACAAACAAAAAATCCATGGGTTTTTGAGCCCGAATACCCTGGAAAAAGCATAATATTTGATGGAAGAACAGGAGATCCTTTTGAACAACCTGTTCTAATAGGAAAGTCCTATATCCTAAAATTAATTCATCAAGTGGATGATAAAATCCATGGACGTTCTACCGGGCCTTACACACTTGTTACACAACAACCCGTTAGAGGAAGGGCCAACCAAGGGGGACAACGCGTAGGAGAAATGGAAGTTTGGGCTCTAGAAGGATTTGGTGTTGCTCATATTTTACAAGAGATGCTTACTTATAAATCTGATCATATTAGAACTCGTAAAGAAATATTAAATACTATGCTTATTGGAGGAAGAACACCTAATCCTCAGGATGATGTTCCAGAATCTTTTCGAGTACTCGTTCGAGAACTACGCTCTTTAGCTCTAGAATTGAATTATTTCTTTGTATCTGAAAAGAACTTCCAGATTCATAGGAAGGAAGTGTGATCTGAATTAATCATTATTTCAATCTTATTTTATGATTGACCAGTATAAACATCAAAAACTTCAAATTGGACCAGTTTCTCCTCAACAAATAAAGGCTTGGGCGACCAAAATCCTACCTAATGGGGAAATCATACTTGGAGAGGTAACCAAAATTCAGACTTTTCATTATAAAAGCAATAAACCAGAGAAAAATGGGTTGTTTTGCGAAAGAATCTTTGGACCCATAAAAAGTGGATTTTGTGCGTGTGGAAAATATAAAGAGATTGGGGCTGAAAAAGAAAACCCAAGATTTTGTGAAGAATGTGGAGTAGAATTTGGTAACTCTCGAATACGAAGATATCAAATGGGGTATATCAAACTCGCATGTCCAGTGACTCATGTGTGGTATTTAAAACGTCTTCCTAGTTATATCGCAAATCTTTTAGATAAATCCCTTAAGGAATTAAAAAGCCTAGTATATTGCGGTGTGTGATTTGATCAAAATTCTCATTTAACAGGTTTGAATTGAGAAACTGTCATCCTATTCGATCCAATTGGGATGCCCTGGCTCTGACATGTGTTTTGGAAGAAATAACATGAAACTTAGGATTTTGAGTATTTCTATACTTCCAATTTAAAGGGGAATTAATCCATGGTCCATTCTGTAATAGATAAACAGGAATAGCTAGTCATACCTTGTGAAAATCTTTTGAAATGGGGTTTTATCATTCCATTTCTTTCAGAGAAAGATTTTGCTTAAGCAAGCAAATATAGTATGGTTACAGGAGTTTATCTATCGCATATATGCTTCAAAGGATATTAAGGCATAACCGTCAAGGTGAGTAGGGACCTAAAAGATTAAAGGGAATGAGATATAGACAAATAAATCCCGTATGAATTCAAAAATCAGAAATCTTTATCAGAAGTCTTTAAAAGAATTCATCAGGGAAGTAGACTACTCAATAATTTTACATTCTCATTTCATTCATTCATTAAATTCAAGTAAAGAAAGAATGAATCAATGAGAGATTGGTTTTTACTGGGAACTTGAGTAAAGAGTAGTTATTTATTTTATAAGTTTTTTAGAAAAAGTCTAAAAATAAGAAAGAACTCTTTTTTTCTTTATTTAGTTAGTGCAACTACTTGAGCCGGATGAGAGGAAACCTTCACGTCCGATTTCAAAAGGGGGAATCCTATAGGAACCTATCTTGATTCTTCTTTTGCTAGGGCCATAGCTAAAAAACCGACTTTCTTACGATTAAGAGGTTTATTCGAATATGAAATCCAATCCCGGAAATACAGCATTCCACTTTTTTTTAGTACTCGGGGCTTCAAGACATTTCAAAATCGAGAAATTCTTATAGGAGCTGATGCTATTAGAGAGCAATTAGCTGATTTAGATTTGCGAATTATTATCGAGAATTCATTAGTAGAATGGAAAAAATTAGCAGACGAGGAATCTACTGAAAATGAATGGGAAAATAGAAAAATTCAAATAAGAAAGAATTTTTTGGTTAGACGTATGGGATTAGCTAAACATTTTCTTCAAACAAATATAGAACCTGAATGGATGATTTTGTACTTATTACCAGTTCTTCCTCCCGAATTGAGACCCATTATTCAAATAGATGGGGGTAAGCTAATAAGTTCGGATATTAATGAGCTCTATAGAAGAGTTATTCGTCGGAATGATCTTCTTAGCGAGTTATTAGCCCCACGTGTATGTTCGGACAGAGAGGTTGTAAATTCTCAGGTAAAATTATTACAAGAAGCTGTAGATATACTTCTTGATATTGGAGTCCACGAACCAAGTAAGGATGGTTTTAATAAAGATAAAGTTTACAAATCTTTTTCAGATATCATAGGAGGGAAAGAAGGAAGATTCCGGGAGACTTTGCTTGGTAAACGGGTTGATTATTCAGGGCGTTCTGTCATTGTTGTGGGTCCTTCTCTTTCATTACATCAATGCGGATTACCTCGAGAAATCGCAATAGAGCTTTTCCAAGCATTTCTAATCCGTGATCTAATTAGGAAACATTTCGCTTCTAATACAGCGACTGCTAAAAGGCAGATTAAGGAGCGGGAAAAAGAACTTATTGTATGGGAAATACTTCAAGAAGTTGTGCAGGGGCATCCTGTATTACTGAATAGAGCACCAACTCTGCATAGATTAGGCATATTGGCCTTCCAACCCATTTTAGTGGAGGGGCGTGCTATTTATTTACACCCATTAGTTTGTAAGGGTTTTAATGCAGACTTTGATGGAGATCAAATGGCTGTTCATTTACCTTTATCTTTAGAAGCTCAAGCGGAAGCTCGTTTACTTATGTTTTCTCATACAAATCTGTTATCTCCAGCTATTGGAGATCCTATTTGTGTACCAACACAAGATATGCTTATTGGACTTTATATATTAACCATGGGAAATCGTCGAGGGATTTGTGCAAATAGGTATAATCTATATAATTGCAGAAACTATCAAAATGAACTAGTTGACAATATAAACTCTAAATATAATAAAGAAAAAGAACCTTATTTTTCTAGCTCATATGATGCACTTGGAGCTTATCGGCAAAAAAGAATCAGTTTAAATAATCCTTTGTGGCTCCAATGGAAATTAGATAAAGATCAACCTTTTATTGGGTCAAATGAACTTCCCATTGAAGTTCAATATGAATCTTTGGGTACTTCTCATGAGATTTATGGGCATTATCTTATAATAAGAAGTGCAAAAGAAGAAATTCGTTGTATATACATTCGAACCACTCTTGGTCATATTTCTTTTTATCGAGAAATAGAAGAAGCCATACAAGGGTTTAGTCGAATTGATACACTATAATTGATACACTATTTCAATTCAAAAATTAGATTAGGTCGTGCCCCTTCCCAGACGGCGAAATCCCGGGTTTTTCCAATTTCATTAATTTCTTTATTCCTGAATTTCTGCATGAATCAAGAGTAAGATAAAGGATATTCTATCTTCGAATCACTAACTCATGTCTATTGTCGAATGTTACTCAAATAGAGAAGTAATTATGACAAAAAAAGATATAAAACAAGCCTTTTACAATAAAGTCATAAATGGAACTGCTATAAAACGACTTATTAGCAGATTAATAGTGCATTTTGGAATGGGATATACATCCTATATCCTAGATCAATTAAAGACTTTAGGTTTTCATCAAGCCACTACTACATCTATCTCATTAGGAATTGATGATCTTTTAACAATGTCATCGAAACGGTGGTTAGTTCAAGATGCTGAACAACAGACTTCTATTTTGGAGAAACACCATCATTATGGAAATGTACATGCAGTAGAAAAATTACGTCAATCTATTGAAATATGGTATGCCACAAGTGAATATTTGAGACAAGAAATGAATCCAAATTTTCAGATGACTGATCCTTCTAATCCAGTCTATTTAATGTCTTTTTCGGGGGCTAGGGGAAATGCATCTCAGATACACCAATTAGTAGGTATGAGAGGATTAATGTCAGATCCCCAAGGACAAATGATTGATTTACCCATTCAAAGCAATTTACACGAAGGACTCTCTTTGACTGAATATATAATTTCTTGTTATGGAGCTCGCAAAGGAGTTGTAGATACTGCTATACGAACAGCAGATGCTGGATATCTTACTCGTAGACTTGTTGAAGTAGTTCAACACATTGTTGTACGTAGAATAGATTGTGGTACTATCCGAGGTATTTCTGTGAGTCCTCAAAATGGGATGACAGAAACCGTTTTTGTCCAAACACTAATCGGTCGTGTATTAGCAGATGATATTTATATCGGTCTACGATGCATTGCCACTCGAAATCAAGATATTGGGATTGGACTGGTCAATCGATTTAGAACTTTTCGAACACAATCAATTTATATTAGAACTCCTTTCACTTGCAGGAGTACATCTTGGATCTGTCAATTATGTTATGGTCGGAGTCCCACTCATGGTGATTTGGTTGAATTGGGAGAAGCTGTAGGTATTATTGCGGGTCAATCGATTGGAGAACCTGGAACTCAGCTCACATTAAGAACTTTTCATACTGGTGGAGTATTTACAGGTGGTACTGCCCAACATGTACGAACTCCTTTTCATGGAAAAATAAAATTCAATGAGGATTTGCTTCATCCTACACGTACCCGTCATGGGCATCCTGCCTTTCTGTGTTCTACAGATTTCTATGTAACTATAGAGAGTCGAGATATTATTCATAATGTGAGTATTCCCTCGAAAAGTTTGATTTTAGTTCAAAGTGATCAATATGTAGAATCAGAACAAGTTATTGCTGAGATTCGTACCGGAATGTCTACTTTTCCTTTTAAAGAGAGAGTACAAAAACATATTTTTTCGGAATCAGGAGGAGAACTGCACTGGAGTACCGATGTCTACCATACACCTAAACATACAGGTAGTAATGTGCATCTATTACCAAAAACAAGCCATTTATGGGTATTGGCGGGAAGTCCTTGCAGATCCGATAGAGTGTCTTTTCCGGTACACAAGGATCAAGATCAAATGAATGTTGATTCTTTTTCTGTTGAAGAAAGATATATTTCTATTTCTGACCCCTCAAAAACTAATACAAAAGTTAATAATGAACTAAGATATAAATTGTTGAATACTTCTAGTAAAGGGGAAATTGTTGAGCATTCACCGACTGATCAAATCGTATCGAACAATCTCATATATCCTTCTATTTTGCAAGAGAACTCTTTTTTGTTAACGAAAAAGCGAAGAAATCGATTTATTATCCCATTAAAATATGATAAAGAACAAGAAAAAGAACTAATATCCTGTTTTGTTATTTCGATGGCGATACCTGTAAATGGTATTTTCCACCAAGATAGTATTCTTGCTTATTTTGATGATCCACGATACAGAAGAAGTAATTCAGGAATTATTCAATATGAGATAGAGTCAATCATAGAAAAAGACGATTTGATTGAGGATCAAGGAATAAAAGAATTTCCGGAATACCAGATGTTAATTGAGGATCAAGAAATAGAAGAATTTAGCCCGGAATACAAAATTTTGATTGAATATCAAAAATATCAAATGTTGATTGAGTATCAAAAAATACAAGAATTGACTTTGGAATACCAAACATTGATTGAGAATGAAGGAATAAAAGAATTTCCGGAATACCAAATGTTAATTGAGGATGAAGAAACAGAAGAATTGAATCCGCAATACCAAAAATTTATTAAGAATGAAGCAATAAAAGAATCTCTGGAATACCAAATGTTAATGAAGGATGAAGAAACACAAGAATTGAGTCTGGAATACCAAACATTGATCGAAGATCAAGGAACACAAGAATTGAGTCCGGAATATCAAATATTGATCGAAGATCAAAGAATAAAAGAATTTTCGGAATACCAAATGTTAATATTGATTGAGAATGAAAAAATAAAAGAATTGACAGAATACCAAATGTTAATTGAGGATCAAGAAAAAGAAGAATTAAGTCCGCAATACCAAACATTGATTGAGAATGAAGAAATAAAAGAATTGACAGAATACCAAATGTTAATTGAGGATCAAGGAACACAAGAATTAAGTCTGGAATACCAAAGATTGATCGAGGATCAAGGAACACAAGAATTTAGCACGGAATACCAAAGTAAAGTGGATCCGTTTTTTTTCATTCCCGAAGAAGTGCATATCCTACCGAGATCCTCTTCTATAAGAGTTCGGAACAATAGTATCATTGGCGTAAATACATGGCTCACTTTAAATAAAAGAAGCCGAATGGGTGGATTAGTCCAAGTGGAGAAAACAAGAAAATATATTGAACTAAAAATTTTTTCTGGAGATATTCATTTTCCAGATAAAATATCCAGGCAGAGCGATATTTTGATATCACGAGAAACAGAAAAAAGAAATTTGAAGAAATTCAAAAAATCGAAAGATTGGATCTATGTTCAAGGGATCACACCTATCAAGAAAAAGTATTTTGTTTCGATTAGATCTGTAATTACATATGAAATACCTGATGAGATTGATTTAGCAACACTTTTCCCTCAGGATCTCGTGCAAGAAAAAGACAATCTACAATTTAGAATTGTCAATTATTTCCTTTATGGAGATAGCAAGTCAATTCGAATAATTTGTCTTAAGACTATTCAACTAGTTCGGACTTGTTTAGTATTGAATTGGGACCAAAAACAAAATAGTTCTATAGAAGAAGAGGTTCATGCTTCATTTGTTGAGATAAAAACAAATTATTTAATTCGCAATTTCATCAAAATTGAGTTAATTAAGCCCTCATATATTGGAAAAAGATATGAAAGAGCAAGTTCAGGATTAATTCCTGATAATACATTAGATCCTATTCCTGATAATGTATTAGATCCTAGCAATATCAATCCTTTTTATTCCAAGACGAAAATGCAATCATTTAGTCCGTCTAGTCAACATAAAGGAACTATGGGTACTTTGTTAAATCGAAACAAGGATTATCAATCTTTGATAATTTTGCCATCGTCCAATTGTTCTCAAATGCATCGATTCAAAAAGAATACTGTGAGAAAAAAAAGGAATCTCCTACTCCCATATATATTTGTTTTGGGTCCGCTAGGTGCTATTGTATCTAAAATAACGAATTTTTATTCATTTTTTAATTTAGTAACTCATAATGAGATCTTATTAAATAAATATTTTGATAATTGGTTTTATTTTTTTGATAATTTGAAAGAGGTTTTCCTGCTACTCAACATCATTTTATTATATATAGATAATTCTCAGTTTGATCCATGTGTCATCGCATCTTTTTTGGAACAGATTTTCAAAGTATTGATTCAAATCTATAATATATGTAGAATACTTCAACCTGAGGTTGCTGAATACTGTTTAATAGATGAGAATAGCAGAATTTACAGTCCAGATCCAACGATAGGCTTTTTTTTGAACCCGTTCAATTGGAATTGGTGCCCTTTCTTTCACGACAATAGTTGGGAAGAAACATCGACAAAAATAAGTCTTGGACAATTTATTTGCGAAAATTTGTGTCTTTTTCAAGACGAACCATATGTCAAAAAATCTGGTCAAATTGTAATTATCAATCTTGATTCCTTAGTTATAAGATCAGCTAAGCCCTATTTGCTCACTTCAGGCACAACCATTCATGGTCATTATGGGGAAATCTTTTATAAAGGAGATGTATTAGTTACATTTCTATATGAAAAATCGAGATCTAGTGATATAACGCAAGGTCTTCCAAAAGTAGAGAAATTTTTCGAAGCGCGTTCGATTGATTTACTATTGATAAACCTAAAAAGGAGGGTTGAAGGTTGGAACGAATGTATACCAAGAATTCTTGGAGTACCTTGGGTTTTCTTGATTGGAGCTGAGCTAACCATAGCCCAAAGTCGTATTTCTTTGGTTAATGAGATCCAAAAGGTTTATCGATCTCAGGGGGTACATATCCATAATAGACATATCGAGATTATTGTACATCAAGTAACATCAAAAGTGTTGGTTTCAGAAGACGGAATGTCTAATGTCTTTTTACCTAGAGAGTTAATTGGGTTATTACGAGCGGAACGAGCAGGACGCGCTTTGGATGAATCAATCTTTTATCGGGCAATCTTGTTGGGAGTAACAAGAGCCTCTCTAAATACTCAAAGTTTCATATCTGAAGCAAGTTTTCAAGAAACCGCTCGAGTTTTAGCAAAAGCTGCTCTGCGAGGTCGTATTGATTGGTTGAAAGGTCTGAAAGAAAACGTTGTTCTGGGAAGAATTTTACCTATTGGTACCGGATTGAAAAAAAATGTGCATCCTTCAAGACAAGATAAGAGCTTTGCTTTAGAAAAAAAAATAGAAAATCTATTTGAGTTGGAAATGAGAGATATTATGTTACATCATAAAGAATTATTATGTTCTGACATGACAAATAATCTAAATTCTCATTTAGAAAAAAAAAATCTTTCATAAGATTTCATTATCATTAACTTAAATCAAAACGGATTTATTTCTTACCTTAACTATTTTTTTTTTACTAATCTGATTATGGATTTTTTGATTAATCGAGTCAGAGTCAATCAAATAATATAAGTAATTCTAAAAATTGTTTAGGATTTGTGTCATGCATCAATGGTAAATTACCGGTAGAAGGTTCCATCGGAACAATTATTTATTTCAAGGCACCTTTTTTTTATTAAAAAAAGAAAATAAAAGAAAAGGAAGTGGGAGACAAAATGACAAGAAGATATTGGAACATCAATTTTGAAGAGATGATTGAAGCAAGAGTTCATTTAGGTAATTATAAAAGGAGATGGAATCCTAAAATTACTCCTTATATCCTTCTAAAGCCCAAATACAAACGTTTAGGTATACATATTACAAATCCCGCTAAAACTGCTCGTTTTTTATCAGAAGCTTGTGATTTACTTTTTGATGCAGCAAGTAAAAAAAAAAACATTTTAATTGTTGGTACTCAAAAATTCCCAGAAAAAGTCGCGGATTCAGTAGCGTTGGCTGGAATAAGGGCTCGGTGTCATTATGTTCATAAAAAATGGTTTCGTGGTATGTTAACAAATTGGTCCATTACGCGAAGGAGACTTTCTAAGTTATGGTATTTAAAATCCTTAGAAGAGGATGGCAGATTAAATTCTATTCCCAAAAGAGATGCAGCAATCTTGAAGAGAAAATTATCTACTTTGGAAACATATCTCGGTGGAATCAAATATATGAAGGAGTTACCTAATATTGTGATCATCATTGATCAGCAAAGAGAATATATAGCTCTTCGAGAATGTATTATTTTGGGTATTCCGACGATTTGTTTAATCGATACAGATTGTGATCCAGATCTCGTAGATATTCCAATTCCAGCCAACAATAAAGATACAATTTCAATTCAATGGATTCTTAACAAATTAGTGTCCGCAATTTGCGAGGGTAATTCTAGGTATATAAAGAGAGGGTCATTCTAGCTATATTAAAGAATAATTATTAAAGAACCTTTTCATCGAATTCAATAAAGAATTCTAAGGTTCTTTAATAAAATAATATTTTTGATAATATTGATTCAATTTTTTTTTATCTTTCTTTATTTTATCTAAAAATAGTGAAATGTAACTTCCTTTATTAAAATTCATAAAGGGAATTATTCTTGGAATTTATTACTAAGTAGTTAATTTTTTTTTCTGGTATGTACTTGCTTTTTTTATTTTTCTTGATTAGAAAAATCATCCATGATATTTTAAAATGTATTAAAATATACAAAAGGTTATGAAATCCTATATCCTACTTTTGATTATGAAAGTGACACAGATGTTGTGGACTTTAAAAAGATTGAATCATAATTATGATTCTTTTACCATCCAGTCTTTTTTTGGCAGTAAATTGGGCCGATTCCTTTACTCAAACTTGGGTTTGAGGACGGTCCGCGATCTCGTGAATGTGAAAGCAGTAATTCTTGTTGATGCCATGCTAGATTTATCAGAATCAGATAGACTAGAATTTTCTGAGGTCTTTCTAGCTCTCTACGAATTCTTTGAAAGCTATTAATTCTATCCCAAAAGTTATAATATAGAGTATATAAATTCGGAATATCCAAATAATCTTAAGGCAGAGGAGCCATAGGATTAACTAGATCCTCTGGATGTGTTTGGGCCATACGACACTTCTTGTGAAAATTGGGAGACATCCATTTACAAAAAATATGCGCAAAAAAACAAATATATTTGTCAACATTGTGTATTTCATTTACAAATGGAGAGTTTCGATCGAATCTTTGATTCATTCCGCTACTTGGAATCCTATGGATGACATTATAACTTTTACTGATTCCTATAAGATTCTTAGTACTTGGGATGACAATGTAGTTTCTACTGATCCCTATTAGGATCCTTATGAGACTCTTAAAAAAACTTTACTCCTGCTGATCTCAATGAGATTCTTAAATATTGGGATTTTATGGAAGAGAATAAAGTTTCTACTAAAGAATTGGCATAATCAGAAGAATTAACAGAATCAAATCTAGTAGAAATGATTTCTCATTTGGAGAAGATGTAAAATGAAAAAAATTCTATCTTATTAAAATTGAGAACTTTTTTATCCAAGTGGTATGCATATTTCTGAAGGAGTTTGGTATAAACAACATGTTATTTATTTTTACAATATATATTAATCTAAATCTAAACAATATATATCTAAATCTAAACAATATATATAATTTAATCTCGTTCTTTCTTAAAAAAGACGAGAATTTTCTCATAAATTTTCGATATTTTATTCTGTTTTTTATGAATTCAACAAATTCAAAAAAGAAAATTCTAAAGATTAGAAAAGAATCCTTATTTTTTAGAAAAAAAGATAGAATTTTCCATATCTATCTTTCTTAGTATTTTTTATCATTTATTTTTTTCAGTTTTTTTCCTATTGACAAAATCTATTTGATCAATACAATATTGTATTGATCAAATAGATTTTGATCTATAGATAGATCATATAGATCTGTTTATTCTGTTCTCTTTTTTTTTACTCGAGCAGTAGGTTTCCATTTCATTCATCAAGACATCTTTTTCTTCTTCTTAATCTTAATAAAGAAGAATTTAATCAAAATTTAGGTGATTTTTCATTATTTTTTCATTTTGATTTGGAATGGATTTCGATTTTCTCAATTTTAGTATTAGTAATTGAATTGATATTTTTTTTATCGAATTTGTTATTTCTCTGTTGTTAATTTATCGTTTTAACAGAGTCGTGCAATAAAATTGATTTTATTTTTGATTTCGATCATATATATCTGTCTTATTAATTTATTCGGGTTGCTAACTCAATGGTAGAGTACTCGGCTTTTAAGTGCGACTATGATCTTTTACACATTTGGATGAAGAGAAAAATTCGTCCAGACTTTTGGTAGAGTCTATAAGACCGCGACTGATCCTCAAAGGTAATGAATAGGAAAAAACAGCATGTCGTAATAAAAAAGATTTTATTCTTTAATTCTTTCAACTTAATTTACTATTAAAAAAAATTTTATTTATTTTTATTATTAGAAAATAAATAAAAGTAGAATTTTTTTGGACCTTATACAATCATTAAAGTTATAGTTCTAAAAAATTGTTTTGAGTTTAAAAAAAGAATTTCTGAAATTTAACTGAGTCTATTGAATAAATGGATAGAGCCTGATGGCTCCAATTCTGATCAAATAAAAAAGAAACGAGCTTATGTTCTTTATCTTTATTAGAACCATTTTCCGATCTAATTAGATGTTAAAAATATATTAGTGCCGAATTCGGAAAAAGATGGATAAGTTCTTTTATGATTGAACTTTTGATCTGATTCATTCAAAAAATGAATCCTAATTATTCTTTATTTTGAATTGTAGATGGATGTGTAGAAGAAACTTTATATTGATAAAAAAGATAGATTCCAAAATCAAAAGAGCAATTGGGTTGCAAAAATAAAATATTATAACCTTCCTTTTGAAAATCCGAAAAAATTAATAAATTAATTGGATAGAAAAAGGGAAAGAAAATATCTTTCTATTATTAGGATTAATAGAACTGGCTTTCTCATTTCTTTTCCAGAGTATAGATATATATGTATATCTAAATAAATAAGAAAAACTCTGTTCTGACCATATTGCACTGTGTATCATTTGATAAACCCAGAAAAGGCTTATTTCTTCTGGTTCAAATAGAAATTTAAATGGAAGAATTTGAAAATTCTTTAGAAAAATCTAAATTTCGTCAACAACAATGCTTATATCCACTTCTTTTTCAAGAGTATACTTATGCATTTGTTTATAATTATGGTTTCAATGGTTCTATCGAATCTGTTAAAAAACTCATTAGTTATGATAAACTGATTAGCTATGATATTAAATCTAGTTTAATACTTGTGAAACGCTTAATTATTCGAATCTATCAATCGAATTTTTTGATGAATACGGTTATTCAAAACTGTAACCAAAATCAAATTAATGAGTACAACCGCTTTTTTTATGCTCATTTTTTTTCTCAGATGATATCTGAGGGTTTTGGTTTTGTTGTAGAAATTCCATTCTCCCTTAGATTTTTATTTTCCTCCTCTAAAAAAAAAATATCAAAATTGCAAGATTTACGATCTATTCATTCAATATTTTCTTTTTTAGAGGACAAATTTTATTATTTAAATAATGTATTGGATATATTAATACCTTATCCTGTCCATTTTGAAATCTTAGTTCAAATCCTTCAATGCTGGATCCAAGATATTTCTTCTTTGCATTTATTGCGATTTTTTCTCTTCGATCATTCTAATTCGAATAGTATCATTATTTCAAAGAAATCGGTTTCTATATTCTCAAAAGAAAATATAAGACTCTCTCGTTTCTTATATAATTCTTATGTATCAGAATATGAGTTTTTATTCCTGTTTTTTCGTAAAAAATCGTCTTGTTTACCATTAAGGTCTTTTATAAGCTTTCTTGAAAGAATTTACTTCTATGGAAAAATAGAACATTTTAGAATAGTGCATCATGTTTTTTTTAATAAAACTTTATGGATCTTCACAGATCCTCTCATGCACTATCTTCGACATCAAGGTAAAGCTATTCTAGCATCAAAAGGAACTGATCTTTTTATGAAGAAATTGAAATCTTATCTTGTCTATTTATGGCAATATTATTTTCATTTTTGGTCTGAGCCTAATAGGTTTCATAGAAACCAATTCTCTTATTATTCGTTCTACTTGATCGGTTATTTCATAAGTGTAAAAATAAAT